GATTTACCTAGCAAGCAAGTCGAGGGTCAAATGCAATGACTTGTTTCAAAACCGATCCTAATTGCTTTTCTTTTATTGAATTGACCCTCATCTGAACGAAATTCTTAGAGAAAAAAGAATTTTCGATAACGTCTTGATCCCTCTTCCCCGATTTATCGTTTGTGAATTTCCTAGCTTAGTGTGAGATATCCCTATCTCATCTTAACAATGAATGAAAGCGTAAGAAATGGAATTTCATCCCCCTTTTTCTTTTCTGACGGACCAATCACTAATTACTCCCTGAAAGAATCTTCTCCTTCGTATTATTTCTATTTTGTTTTTAGAATATTCAGTTTATTAAATCAAATTCATAAAATAATAAAATAGAATATATCATACTATTTTTATATCCAATCCATTTCTATATTCTCTATATTCTATAGAAAATGGCGAATCTAATGAATGAGTCATGAATGACGAATCTATATGAAATCATGAAAACTGAAACGGAAAGATCCCTCGGCTCTAATCATACCATTCAATTATATTGACAATTTCAAAAAACTGTTCATACTATGATCATAGTATGATGGCAGTTGGGCAAGTATGCCCCCATCGTCTAGTGGTTCAGGACATCTCTCTTTCAAGGAGGCGGCGGGGATTCGACTTCCCCTGGGGGTAGGGTACTACGAAAGGAAGTTAATCATGGATTACCAATAAGCCTAAAAGAAAATGGATTCTTCCTGGGTCGATGCCCGAGCGGTTAATGGGGACGGACTGTAAATTCGTTGGCAATATGTCTACGCTGGTTCAAATCCAGCTCGGCCCAACAATTCGCCAATCTACCATGAGATGGTACAACCCACTTGTCCTTCAGACTGATACGGAGGAAGAAACAAAAATCAAATTTTCTGCTAGATCCCTTAGTTCCCTGGGATTGTAGTTCAATTGGTCAGAGCACCGCCCTGTCAAGGCGGAAGCTGCGGGTTCGAGCCCCGTCAGTCCCGACGGATCCAATAAGTACATCCATTAATCTCTCCCCTTTCTGTGAAAGGGGGGACAGGAAGCAGAATTTCATTCCCAAGTGGGTTCTTTTTTCTTTCCTTTGCCGTTTCGCATTTCTCATCAAACAAATAGGGGAATTTTCATTACTTCAACTAGTACCGATTGGTAAGCGAAAGACATATGTAGATTAGTACAATTTTTGGGAGCATTCTAGTTAGTATTGCAAGAGATAGAGATACTGAGTCTTCCGATCCATGTAATGGAATAGAGGGCTTTCTCGGGCGCACATACACAAATGAGATTCATTTTTTGTACAATACAAAATGAAATTAACAAAATGACCCTGATAGAATACTTTTCCAGATTAAACAATCTCCCCTTCTGACTCCGGTTTTTTTATGTAACCTCAATTACTAATGTGAAGTATTGTAGTGATTCACGTTGACAAATCTATTTCATTTAAATTTCACACTGAGTTTTTGAGATATGGGTCCAGTACTAATAACCTACGGAAGAAGGGTAAAAAAAAAAAAAGAAAGATCAATCAAAGATCCCACCCCTTATTTAGTTTAGCATTAGTAAGGGAATGCATATTTTTTCTTTTTTTTTCTATTTTTTTGGGGGGGTCCCATCGAAGAAAGAACAAACCCGAAACTAAAATAGTTAATTTGGTGCAATATTACATCTTTTATTCCGGGATTCTTTTTTATTGTACTTCTTTGTCTTCCAATAAAACTAGATTAAAAAAAAATGGAGTTTAGAACGTAACTCCTTTCTTTTTCCACTTCGCTTCTATTGTTTGTTGGGGGTTTGTGACTAATGTAAATGGACGGGTGACTTCATCTGATGATTGTACAAGGAAGACAGACGTAAGGTATGTTATAGAAAAGAAAGAACAGAAAAGGATGATAAATAAAGGAATTTTGGATTCGGTATGGATAAAAGATATTCCTATGTTATACTATTCAATTCTCGACGACGAATTGATTTGATAGCCCAGATATTGTTATTCATGATATTGATCCGATTCAAGATCATCGAGAGGTAATTCATTCATTGAAGTGACAGGCGAAAGATTTATCATCTCTATGGGATTAAATCCCGAGTTATTATGAAATAAAAAAACAATGAGATTATGGAAGTAAATATTCTTGCATTTATTGCTACTGCACTGTTCATTCTAATTCCTACGGCTTTTCTACTTATCATTTACGTAAAAACAGTCAGTCAAAATGATTAATTAATCATTAATTTAGAATGAAACTTGATTTCTGAGTTCTTATCAATGGTTGAAGAAAGAAAAGAAAAAGGATTCCAATTTAACGTCTTAAATGAAATGAGCGGACTTTAATCGGCAGTATTCTCTGAGATCCGATAGTATGGTAAGAAAGAAATAGATGAATCTTTCTTTCTACCATACTATCTATTAGTCTTATTGTAGTGTGAAAAGTTATCCAGTGTATAAAGTTGTACTTTATAATAATAATAAAGACTTAAGATAGATCAAGATACAATA